AAGATGCTAATCGTAAGCAAGAAGATTGTTTACGAAGAAACAACAAGAAAAATTCATATTCTGATACATACGAGTTATATAGGAATCGAAATAGTCTTTTATTTTCTTTTTTCAAAATAAAAATAGATTTCATTGAAGTAATAAGACTATTCCAATTCGAATAATAGTTGAGAAACAATCGCAATAAATGCAAAGACGGGATATCTTGAATCCGGTATTCAAGGAGTTGAACCAGGATTTCTAAATGGATAGGATAGGGTATTTCTATATGTGATAGATAATGTAAATGCAAAAATTTGTCTTCTAAAAAGGGAAATATTGAATGAATAGATTGTAAATTTTGAAACTTTGGTATTTCTTTTTCTTCCGGACAAGATAGTTGCCCTAGCGAGAATGGGCTTTCTACAACGATCGCAAACCCCTCAGATAGAATCTGAGAATAAAACGCAGAATAAAAATAATTGCTGTGATCCAACAATCGATCCTGGTTAGGATGATTAACCGAATTAATCAAAAAATTCTGCTGATACATTCGAATAATTAAACGTTTCACAAGTAGTGAACTAAATTTCCTGTTATTAGAACCAAAAATTTCCACTGGTTCGGAACCATTTAATCCATAATCATGGGCAAATGCATAAATATATTCCTGAAAGAGAAGTGGGTAGACGAAGTCTTGTTGACGAGATTTCTGTTTTTCTGAATACCCTTCGAATTTTTCCATTTGTATTTCTACTTGAATCAGAGAACAAAAGCATTTCTCGGTTTATCAAATGATAATACATAGTGCAATATGGTCAGAACAAGGTGTTGCATAATACAAACCCTGGAAAGAAAGGGAGTCTAATCCATAGACCTTTTTCCGCTCCTTTTCTACCCAATTAGTTTATGTTTGTTCTAATTACAAAACAAACAAACAAGAACAAATCCTTTATTTTTGCTAGCCAATCGCTCTTTTGACTTTGGAATAGAGTTTCTTTATCAATATACTGTTTCTTTTACACATTCAATTCATAATACTCCTTCTCAATCCATAATCAAGAATAATTAGGATTTCTAAAAAAAAGTAAAGGGTCCACTCATAGGAAAACCTAACCTTTTCCCGCATCAGGCACTAATCCATTTTTAACGTCTAATTAGATTGGGGAATCCTTCCAATTAAGAAGTTAAGCTCGTTGCTTTTTATTTTACCAGAATTGGAGCCAGTCTCTATCCATTTATTCACTAGACCCAGAAAATCGGAATTCAAAAAAAAAAAAAAAGAAATTAATTTCATTACGACATGCTACTTTTTCCATTCATTACCTTTGAGGATCAGTCGTGGTCTTCTAGACTCTACCAAGAGTCTGGACGAATTTGTTGCTTCATCCAAATGTGTAAAAGATCATAGTCGCACTTAAAAGCCGAGTACTCTACCATTGAGTTAGCAACCCGGAGAAAATAGGATCTCTTAGTCTTAGATACAATCGAAATCCAAAAATCGATGGAATTACACCGGACACTCCTGTCAAAATATTGAATTAGCAAGACATCAAAAGAAAGATTTATCACCCATTAAAAATACTCAAATACCAAAAAGAACAGATGCAGTTAAATTTCACTAAGGGTAAAAAAGGGGAGCCAATTACAATGGCAAAATTGTCATTTTTTTGGCAATTTGGATTTCTTTAAATCACAAAATCTTGTATGCTTGTATGAGAGTATATGCAAGGGGGGCAACCCTATCATTTGAGCGAAGTGTAGACAGAAATACCTAATATGGAATGACGATAAAGAGACCCATCTATCTACAAATTCTAGATGTTCAATAGACCTTTGTCAATGGAAATACAATGCAATTAGATACAAAAAGGAAATAAAATAAGGACTTTTGTTGGATTGGCACGACATAAATGCAGCAAAAAAAATATGACTAAAAAAGAGGCAAATTGTGTCTAAATAATTAAGGGGTACTAACGACCCTCTCCCACTTTTTTATTCATTTAGTTCTTCAATTAACTCAAAGTTATTTCTTTATCTTTAAAGAATTCTGCCTTCCTTAAAATATCATAAACTGTTCTTGTAGGTTGAGCACCCTTTTCAAGGAAATATAGAATAGCGGGGACATTTAAACAAGTTTGATTCTTTATCGGATCATAAAAACCCACTTTTCGAAGATCTCTTCCTTCTCTTCGAGATCGAACATCAATTGCAACGATTCGATAGATAGCTTATTGGGATAGATATAGATAAATAACCCCCCCTAGAAACGTATAGGAGGTTTTCTCCTCATACGGCTCGAGAAAATGATTAGAATTTCTGTCTATAATACAATATAATACAAGTAGATACAAATTAGATTATGACTTGCATTAATTTCTTTAAAGAAAAGAAAAAACAAATTTCATTTATACTCATGACTCAAGTTGGCAAATTTTGACTGACAGACTTCAAAAGAAAAAATCTTCGAAATTTTTTGAGTCGTCTCTAAACTCTTTTCTTTATCTCATCTCGAACAAATTGACTTTTAGTTCTTATTCAGATCTAATTCTATTGTTGAGACGGTTGAAAATCGTGTTTACTTGTTCCGGAATCCTTTATCTTTGATTTGCGAAATCCTTGGGTTTAGACATTACTTAGGGAACTCCTATTCTTTTTTCTTTCAAAAGAGTAGCAACATACCCTTTCTTTTTTCTTATTTCCTTCGATAAAGCATTTCACTCTTCTATAAAAATCAAATATGAACCATTAATTCAGATAGACTTTTAATCGAAAAAGTTTTTCCAATCTTCCAAAATTGGACTTTTTTCTTATTTTCATTTTTTTATTTCTATATTAAGGATAGACTGACAAAGTTGACCTAATTTATTAATTTTCACTAACCCTAGATTCTTTCCCTTGATAAAAAAGAAATTCTGTCCTCTCGAGCTCCATCGTGTACTATTTACTTACATTACAAACAACCCAGCGCAAATTCGGTTCGGGACGAATAGAACAGACTATGTCGAGCCAAGAGCATTTTCATTACTATGGAAAATGATGGATAGCAAAATCCACAATCGATCATGTCCTTCAAGTCGCACGTTGCTTTCTACCACATCGTTTTAAACGAAGTTTTACCATAACATTCCTCTAATTTCATTGCAAAATGGTATCGAAAATTGATCCAATATGGATGGAATCATGAATAGTCATTGCTTTTGTATACTAATTCAAACTTGCTATCTATGGAGAAATATGGATAAAAGAAATAAGTATTTTCGGGGAACGCTCTGCAAAGATCCAATTTATTTAAACCCGTATTCTATCATATGAATGAAACATAGTTCGAATGAATGAAACATAGTTCGAAAAAGAGGAATAAAATAGTTTGCTTAAGATTTATTTATTATGGAATTTCCATTCTCAACAGGGAACTCAAGATGATCAATCCTGAAATGAGAAGGATCGACTCTTCCCCAACAAATAAACTAGCAACCTCCAAAAAAGTTGAATTAATTAAATTAATTAATATATTTTTCTATAACAAAAACAATTAACTATTAACCAAATAAGCTATGCCAATGAAAAGATTAGTAGTTTTGGGGTAGTTATAAAATTCTCATATTTCTTCGACTCGAATAACAAAAGAAAGAATTTTTTTTTTTTCAATCAATTCGAAAGTCGAGTAGACAGAATATATTAATTTATCTCTAATCCTCACATTCCACTGATTTATAAACGGATATTTGCAAATCGGATAATACCTAAAATAAAAAAATGGAGTCCCTATCCGTAGAATGGAATGGAAACCCTTTTCTTTTTTCTCGCGCCGATCTTGGTCAAAAGTTTTAAGGCCTGTGCTGAAACTAAAAACATCCTACTCTTTAATCTGGCCATGAAACATAGAATTAGGATACCCCCCTTTTTTTTACTTATCTTTAGTTTGGTGAAAATAAATAAGGGGATACTTCTTTTCTTTCGTATTGGGTGTCAAATGTATCCTGTAAGAATTCCCACTTCATAGATACGGAACATAAAGTTTATCTAAGAAGTTCAAATTTCTAAACACATATTCAAAACACATATGAGTAATGAGTAGTAGGGGCATATCCTGAATGTGCCTGATAGACAAAAATATTTCAGGAAAATAAAGATATTAAATTTGACTGGACTTGACACTTTTTTTTGTTTTCTGAGAAAGAAAATGAATGCTTAGAAATGCATCTAAGCTACGAGTTCATAAGATCTAATTATTCTCCTTAATAAACTTTTGTGTTGTGCAGGGCACAATACGATTCTATCTTTCGCTTCATCAGAAAAAATCTGGGACGGAAGGATTCGAACCTCCGAGTAACGGGACCAAAACCCGCTGCCTTACCACTTGGCCACGCCCCATTTCATTTCGTTTTATGCGACACTAATAAACACTATTATTCTTATATAATATTCGTCAATCCCACTTCAATTACCTAAAAAATGAGGCATATTTTATTGCTAGGATTCTAGACATGCGGATAATATAGAATCCAAAAAATGCATTGATCATTACATGGAATTCTATTAAGATATTATATGAAGGTCGAATTTCTTCCATTCTCATTTGAGAATGCGAATACAAGGAGGTATTTTTTTTTTTGGAAAGTCCGAAGAAAAAAGGATTTTGAATCCACCTTTTCTTTTGCTTTTTCCCTTATAAAAATAACTCAATCAAAATTCAATTATTTACTCTACAAGAACGAAATGCTTGTTATGCCTAATATACTTAGTTTAACCTGTATCTGTTTTAATTCTGTTCTTTGTCCGACTAGCTTTTTCTTCGCCAAATTACCCGAGGCTTATGCCATTTTCAACCCAATCGTGGATGTTATGCCTGTCATACCTGTACTCTTTTTTCTATTAGCGTTTGTTTGGCAAGCTGCTGTAAGTTTTCGATGAAATCTTTACTATTCTGTCTGCCAAATTGAATAATGTATTTATTCCCAAAAAAATTGAAAATAAAAATGGATAAGAGCTGAGAAGTCTTATATTATGAACTTTCGATTCTAAAATTCAAATTCTTCCGCATTGAATGTATAGCTGCAACAATAAATTTAGATCAGCCTTTCTATTCCCTGCGCCTACGTTGAGCAGGTACCGTTAGGTACCCACACAATACCTAAACAAATTTTTTATATTGATAAGAGTGCTTATTATAAAGCAATTCTTGCAATTTTTTTTTTAGAATTGATTTTTGCATTTTTTTTATTTTAGGTGTCAAAATAAACAAAACCCATCCTAGTGGATCCGTGTGGTAAGAAAAAATGGGTAATCTATTCCTTAACAAAAAAAATCTTGGAGATTATGTAATGCTTACTCTCAAACTTTTTGTTTATACAGTAGTGATATTCTTTGTTTCCCTCTTTATCTTTGGATTCTTATCTAATGACCCAGGACGTAATCCTGGGCGTGAGGAGTAAAAATCCAAAATTTTTGGGAATTTTTTCTTACAAATTGGATTTATTTCGTACATTTATCTATGAGAAAATCCGGGGGTCAGAATTCCTTACAATTTGAAAGTCCCAAATGATCCGAGGGGGCGGAAAGAGAGGGATTCGAACCCTCGGTACAAAAAAATTGTACAACGGATTAGCAATCCGCCGCTTTAGTCCACTCAGCCATCTCTCCCCGTTCCAAATTGAAAGGTTTTCGTAATATGACAGAGGCAAGAAATAACGATAGTGTATAAAAATTATATTGCCAATTCCATTTTCATTATATTCTTTTTTCTTAATGTTAATAAAAAAAAGAAGAAAATTCTTGTTTTTTCTTTCCAAAATTCGATATAGGCTGAGAGACAATCAGATATATTTTCTCTTCAACGGGCAGTTCCATATAGGATTTGTTATTTGTTAGAATAAAACAAGCAGGTTCTAAAAAAACTCTTTTTTTTTTATTTATCCACAAAAAAGGTTCTTATCAAACCCACAATAAAAATGGAAAGAAAAATAAAGTAAGTAGACCTGACCCCTTGAATGATGCCTCTATCCGCTATTCTGATATATAAATTCGATGTGGATGAAATTGGTGTATAAGCGGATTTTTTGTATTTCCTTAAACTTAGATCGCGCAAGGCAAGAATTTTTCGCTATTTACGATTTCATATTCTTGTTACTAGACGTTCTATAGGAATAAGAAGAAATCGCAACTCTTTTCCGTTACACATAAAAAGGGTTTCAAAAGTCCATTTTTCTTTTCAATGTCTTTCTTTTTTTTTCAGAATCCTGTTTTTGTTCTTCCACCCATGCAATAGAGAGCGAATGAGAAAAGAGGGGTTATTTTTTTTCTCTTAAAAGAAAAGATAGGCTTTGAATTGAAATAGGAATCATGGAATAATGCTGAATTCAAATGTTTATTTCTTTATTTCTATAGTATAAGAAAATTTAATTGAATGAAATTCGTGGATTTACCACGACCTTGGTTGTGACCCCATAGATCAAAATGCAAAATTTCTATCTTCGAGACCTTTGAAAAAGGGCATTGAACGAGAAAGAAGTCGTCCACAGATAATCAAACTATCGTATGCCCTGGAAGTAATATGAGATGCTCGGAAATGGTTGAAGTAATTGAATAGGAGGATCACTATGACTATAGCCCTTGGTAGAGTTACTAAAGAAGAAAATGATCTATTTGATATTATGGACGACTGGTTACGAAGGGACCGTTTCGTTTTTGTAGGATGGTCCGGCCTATTGCTCTTTCCTTGTGCTTATTTCGCTTTAGGGGGTTGGTTTACAGGGACTACTTTTGTAACTTCTTGGTATACCCATGGATTGGCTAGTTCCTATTTGGAAGGTTGCAATTTCTTAACCGCGGCGGTTTCCACCCCTGCCAATAGTTTAGCACACTCTTTGTTGCTACTATGGGGCCCGGAAGCACAGGGGGATTTTACTCGTTGGTGTCAATTAGGTGGTCTGTGGACTTTTGTCGCTCTCCATGGGGCTTTTGCACTAATAGGTTTCATGTTACGTCAATTTGAACTTGCTCGGTCTGTTCAATTGCGGCCTTATAATGCAATTTCATTCTCTGGTCCAATCGCAGTTTTTGTTTCCGTATTCCTTATTTATCCACTGGGACAATCTGGTTGGTTCTTTGCGCCGAGTTTTGGCGTAGCAGCTATATTTCGATTCATCCTTTTCTTCCAAGGATTTCATAATTGGACGTTGAACCCATTTCATATGATGGGAGTTGCCGGAGTATTAGGCGCAGCTCTGCTATGCGCTATCCATGGGGCTACCGTAGAAAACACTCTATTCGAAGATGGTGATGGTGCAAATACCTTCCGCGCTTTTAACCCAACTCAAGCTGAAGAAACTTATTCAATGGTCACTGCTAACCGCTTTTGGTCCCAAATCTTTGGTGTTGCTTTTTCCAATAAACGTTGGTTACATTTCTTTATGCTATTTGTACCCGTTACCGGTTTATGGATGAGTGCTATTGGCGTAGTTGGCCTGGCTCTGAACCTACGTGCTTATGACTTCGTTTCCCAGGAAATCCGTGCAG